ATGAAGAATAAAATTAAAATTATTTTCAAGTCAATTCCTTTCTTTTTCTTTTTTTTATCTAAGCTTTCCCTCACAATTCTCTTTGTTATGTCGGGTCTTCCTACCCTTGCATATATGGATGCGTCGCATCCATGGCAAGTTGGCTTTCAGGATCCCGCTACACCTATTATGGAAGGTATTATTCTTTTTAATGGGTTATTGATGACTTTTATGATTCTTATTGCTTGTTTGGTTGGGTGGTTATTATATAAATCTTTAAGTTTGTTTGATGAATCTGTTCATGTAAATTCTACATCATTTACTCATTCTACATTGCTGGAAGTTGTTTGGACTATTGTACCTGCTGTTATTTTAATGATTATAAGTATACCTTCCTACAATTTATTGTACGCTATGGATGAGGTTATTGATCCTAGCCTTACTATTAAAGTTGTGGGTCATCAATGGTATTGGTCTTATGAGTGTTCTGATTTTGAAGTTTCACCTCAAGTTGAAAAAGAAAATGCAGAAAATTTAAAACTATTTACTACAGCAAAAAAAAAATTACGAAATTGGTCAGACTTAATAGAATGTGCCCATACAGAAACAGATCTTGGTGAAAAACAGACTCAAATGACTGCAATGAAAGAGTTGCTTGACTTTCTTGATAAGACTGTCCTGACAAAGATATCTAGAGAGGAAATTGCTCACATAAATACAAGGTTATTTATTATTAAGATGCTTATTAGTATGAATGAAGGCCGTAAAGAGTTCCATGGTCCTATTGAAGAGTTTACATCTGGTGAGTTTGTAGATATTCTCTCTTCAGTAAAAGACGAATTAAAAGAAGGGTCTCTTATTCCTGAGCAACAAGAATTAATAATTAATATGTTAAAAACCTTTAAACAATATTTAAGAATTACTGAAGATCTTGAGCCAGGTGTTGTTGACCAAGAATTAATGAACTCTTTAGAAAGTTTAAAAGACGAATTAAAAAAAGGGTCTGATGATGAGTCTGATGGTGGTAAGGAGCCTGATGGTGGTAACGAGCCTGATGATGAGTCTGATGGTGGTAACGAGTCTGATGGTGGTAAGGAGCCTGATGGTGGTAACGAGCCTGATGATGAGTCTGATGGTGGTAACGAGTCTGATGGTTATTCAAGTGACAATAGGTCTTTGGTTGGAGATTTAAGTGACAATAAGTCTTTGGTTGCAGATTTAATGGATTTTGATGAGTCTCTGCCTTCTTGGAAATGGTGTGAACTTATTAGTGCAGAAGATAAATATAATCTAGATGATGCTAATTTAGAAAGGGCTCTTGGTGATTTTTTTAATTCTGAGCGTCGTTGTAATAATGCAGCAGCAGTACTTGAAGATAATAATATACCCTTTGTAGAGAATCTAAAAAGTCTAGTGCAAGATAATATAAGCTTTAAAAAGGCTGAAGAACTTGCAGACTTATCTGAAGACAAATTAATTGATATACAATTAATTGAACATAAATTAAGATTAACCAGGTCTGAAAGAAACAGTTTAAATAGTGAGTTTGCTTGGAATAGTACTAAAGCGGGATTAAATTTTGCAAAATACGAATTTAAGGTTGTTTCAGATGAATTAAAGAACGCAGAATTATATTCACGTAGGGCTCATATCGACTTAGACGCCGCTAATGCAAATGCAGGTGCGGCAGAATATTTTCAAGCTGATGCTGCAAGGGGTGTAACTGAGCCTGAGTTTGTAAGAGGTACATGGCTTATACACAAAGGTTTTGATTCATGGCATAGGTTTTTAGAGTTAGCTCTTAAAAGGGTTTCAGAAGGTGACAGATTACTTTTTTTGGAGGCAGATGAAAAGATAAATGGTATAAATTCTATTTTAGGTAAGGCTCAAAGAAACCTAACACCAGAAGAGCTTGCTAGATCGAACTCGATAGCAGATAATGCTAGATCTCAGTTTTTGGCAATGGAAAGAGAGGGTGTACCAGCAACTAAAGAATATGTGAGAGGTAAGGTTATTGTAGATAATGCAAAATCTGAACTTAAAACTTTTCAAGAGATAGCAGATCGTGCTGATATTAGATTAAATAAAGCTCAAGTAGCCTATGACGAAGCTAAATCTATTTTAAATAGAGCTCAGGCAAAATTTAGTGCGGCTGATGTGGTTTTTAAAAATGCAAAAGCAAAATTAACAGGCTCTGCACTTCTTAGTGAGCCAATTGCTAATAAAGCTAAATTAAACGCAGTACAGTTAAAGGCGGATAATCTTACAAAGGATTTTGAGAAAGCCATTGCAGATGCAAAGTTAGCTAAAACTGAACTCTTAGTTGCTGAAAAAAGATTAAAGAAAGTAAAGACTAATTTAGAAGCAACTCAAAAAGTATTTGATAATACAGGTCTCTTGGAAATACATACAGTTAAAGGAAAGCCTACTAAAGAATATTATGATAACTATGAGTGGGAAATTCGTAGGGAAGATCTTGCTTTTGTTGAAGCACAATTAAAAACAGATACCGCTGAATTAAAAGCAGCTAAGAATCGTTTTGATGTTGCGGTAAAAAATCTAAATGAGATTGGCTGTAATATGTTAGATGCGGAAATGATACGCGACAAAGTGTTAATTGAATATATAAAAGCTAATAATAATTTTGATCCAACTCTTTTAGAGAATACTTCAGATAGTTTATGTGATGCACGATCACCTCTCTTGAAACTTTTATATGAGGCAGCTTTAAAGGGATATATGATAGATTGTTCAAGTTCATCTAAAGATTTTGTAAATTCATGTGAAGCCTGGTTATTGAAGGCTAAGGCGGACGCTGAAAAGTCTGGTTCTATTCATCGCTGCTATAAAGGTCTTACTCCTGATGAACTTAAAAGATTACTAGATTTTTATTCTAAAAAGTGTTTAGAGGGCGCTAACGAGGAATACAAAGAAGCTGATGTTAATTTTAAGAAAACAATTAGTGTATTGTTAGAGGCTGAAATGCTATTACGCGAAGCAGAACTATATTTAGAAACTCCTAAGGTTGATCTACATCCCTATTTCGGTGAACTTAAAGAAATGCATAAAACGGCTTTTGATGATGTAGTAAAGCGTAAAAATGAGTATTATGCGCTAAAGGAAAAATTCTCGCCTTTAGATATTAAATTAAGCCCAGGCCTTTTACAATTAAAGTCGTATAAAGGACTTCTAAATGCTAGATCTGAGTTAGAAAATGCTAAATGGGTTTGTGCTAGGATTGCCAAAACTTTAGACTTACCTTTATCTGATAATATAAAGCCTTTTAATGTACAATTTTTTCATTTAAAGTCTTTAAAGTCAGGAAAGCCTTGTACTGATAATGATAACTCTAATTTAACGGGGACTAATGAGGAAGGTGGTTCTGATGATGATAAAAAAAAAAAAATTTCTTATAGTCCAACAGGTCTTAAAAAAGAAATATTAAATACCTTTTCAGAGTTATTAAAAGGAATCAATAAGACTGAATCAGAAAGTGTACTTACTCTTTTACATAAGTCATTCGCCTTAATGGTAACTGAAGAGGTAGAAAAAATTCAAGATCTTAAAGATCAAATAAGTCTTGCCAAAGCTGAAATAAGTTATGTTCTTAATAAAGCTGATGATGATGAGAAGGAAGTAGAGAGAATTAATTTTGATTCTTATCTGATAGGAGATGACGATCTGGTTATTCCTGAAGCTTCGGGCACAGGTAAGGCTGGTACTGTTTTCCGTCTTCTTGAAGTAGATAATCGTCTTTTTGTCCCTATAAATACACATATACGGGTGCTCGTTACATCTGCAGATGTTCTTCATTCATGGGCGGTTCCAAGCTTAGGTGTTAAAGTAGATGCTTGTCCTGGTCGTTTAAACCAAGTGTTTTTATTTGTTAAGCGTGAAGGGGTTTTTTACGGACAATGTAGTGAATTATGTGGTGTTAATCATGGTTTTATGCCTATCGTGGTTCAAGCGGTTAGCCAAGATGAATATTTAACTTGGGTTGGAAAGAGATTATGCTCTTAACCTCTTTAGTCTATTTATTGTCTTTAGGCATTATTGGTTTAATCTTTATACCATCAACTAAAAGGTTACTTATTAGACAATTTGCTTTAGGTATTACCTGTACAGTATTTGTTTTTTCTCTTTTTTTATGGTTAGGCTTTGATCAATCCACTTCTAAGTTTCAATATGTTGTTGATTGGTTATGGTTACCTGTAGCTAATATTAATTTAGTTCTTGGAGTTGATGGTATATCTTTATTTTTTGTAATCTTAACTACTTTAATTTTTCCTCTTTGTTTACTGGCCTCATGGTCTTTTGAGAAAGGTAATCTAAAAACCTATCTAATTAGTTTTTTAAGTATGGAATTAGTTTTAGTTTTAGTTTTCACTAATTTGGACCTTTTATTTTTCTATATATTTTTTGAGGCTGTATTAATTCCAATGTTTTTAGTTATCGGTATATACGGTTCGCGTCAAAGAAAAATACGTGCCGCTTATATGTTTTTTTTGTATACTCTTTTTGGTTCCTTATTTATGCTAATCGGTGTAATCTATATATATCTTTTTGCCGGGAGTACTAGTTATGAGGCTTTAGCCACTATAGAATTTTCTTCTTATGATCAAAGGTGGTTATGGTTAGCTTTTTTTGCATCATTTGCTGCTAAAGTGCCTATGTTACCTGTACATATTTGGTTACCAGAAGCTCACGTGGAAGCCCCTACAGCAGGTTCAGTTATTTTAGCAGGAATATTGTTAAAATTAGGCTCTTATGGATTCTTACGATTCTCTTTAGGTCTTTTTCCAGAGGCCTCAGTATACTTTACACCCTTTGTTTTTAGTTTAAGTCTATTAGGTGTTGTCTATACCTCATTAACTGCTATACGTCAAACAGATTTAAAACGATTAATTGCCTATACTTCAGTGGCTCATATGAATTTAGTTATAATTGGTTTATTTACAGGAAGCGTAATTGGTGTAGAGGCCGCTATACTGCAAAGCTTAAGTCATGGGTTTGTTTCTTCTGCTTTATTTCTTATTATTGGTGTTTTATATGACCGTTGGCATAGTAGAGTTGTTAAATATTATGGAGGGTTGACACATACCATGCCAATCTTTATAATTATTTTCCTTTTTTTTACTATGGCAAATCTTGGGTTACCAGGTACCTCTAGTTTTGTAGGGGAGTTTCTTTTACTAGTCTCTGCCTTCCAAGCTAATAGTACGGCTTGTTTTTTTGCCGCTACCTCTATGATTTTAGGCGGGGCTTACTCTCTTTGGTTATTTAATCGTATAGCTTATGGTAATATAAAGATGATTGGTTTTGATTTAAGCCTTCGAGAATTTATACTCTTTTTACCTTTAATTCTAGGTACTCTTTTTATGGGTATTTATCCCAATCTTTTCTTTTCTGTAATGCATCCTGCAGTATCTAATTTAGTTTGGGTTGATTTATGGATGTAGGTTGATACCCAGTGCTAGTATTAGTAGCTAATATTAGTAGCTAGTATTAATCATAAGGTTCTTTTGGTCTAAGTATATGGTCAGATATAATACCATAAATGACATTGTTCAGTAAAATGGTGCAAAGATGCGGGTTCGAATCCCGTAAAGGACTTAGATGTATTTGAATATAGTTTTTTTACCCCTTCTTGGTTCTTTTGTTGTAGGATTTTTTGGACGTTTTCTTGGTGGCCATGGGTCTGGTCTGATTAGCATTTTTTGTGTTGGTTTTAGTTTTTTGTTAAGTGGACTTGCTTTTTATGAGGTAGGTTTAGGAGGAAGTGCTACCTATATATATTTAATGCCTTGGTTAGAGTCTGATTCTTTCCATGTTGATTGGGCTTTTTGCTTTGATAGTTTAACTGTCGTTATGCTTATTGTGGTTACCTTTATTTCTACTCTTGTGCATCTATACTCTACAGAGTATATGGGGGGTGATCCACATCTTCCTCGTTTTATGAGTTATTTGTCACTTTTTACTTTTTTTATGCTAATCTTAGTTACCGCCGATAACTTTGTTCAAATGTTTGTAGGTTGGGAGGGTGTTGGTTTGTGTTCATACCTATTAATTAATTTTTGGTTTACACGTATTCAAGCCAATAAAGCCGCCATTAAAGCCATGTTGGTTAACCGAGTAGGGGATTTTGGTTTAGCCTTAGGTATTTTTGGTATCTTTATATGCTTTGGTGCTGTAGATTATGCTACTGTTTTTGCTTTGGCACCCCAACTTTCATTAGCCAAATTAAGTTTTTTTAATGCGGAGTTTAATGCTTTAAATTTAATCGGAATCCTTTTATTTGTGGGGGCTGTAGGAAAATCAGCACAATTAGGTTTACATACATGGTTACCTGATGCAATGGAAGGTCCTACTCCAGTCTCGGCTCTTATTCATGCGGCAACTATGGTTACGGCTGGTGTTTTTCTTTTAGTACGTTGTTCGCCTCTTTTAGAGTATTCTTCAAATGCTCTTTTTGTCATAAGTGTAGTGGGTGGTAGCACGGCATTCTTTGCAGCCACTACTGCTTTGGTCCAAAATGATCTGAAACGTGTTATCGCTTATTCGACATGTAGCCAATTAGGTTACATGATTTTCGCTTGTGGATTATCTAATTATTCGGTTGCTGTGTTTCATTTAGCAAACCATGCTTTTTTTAAGGCTCTTTTATTCCTTGGTGCTGGTTCTGTTATACACGCTGTTGGTGATGAACAAGATATGCGAAAAATGGGTGGCTTAAGACGCTTATTGCCTTTTACTTATGCGATGATGGTTATTGGATCTTTAGCACTTATGGGTATGCCTTTTCTTACAGGATTCTATTCAAAAGATGTTATACTTGAGGCAAGCTATGCTACTTATTCTAGTGCGGCCCATTTTGCTTATTGGTTAGGTAGCTTTGCTGCCTTCTGTACTGCCTTTTACTCAATAAGGCTCTTAGCCTTATGTTTTTTATCTGAACCAAATGGCAGTAGACTTTTAATACTATCAGCCTCTGAAGGTAGTTGGCCAATGGGTATAGTTTTAGGGATTTTAGCCGTGCCAAGTATCTTTATTGGTTATTTAAGTAAAGATTTATTTATTGGTCTCGGTACTGATTTTTGGGGAAATGCTTTATTTTGTTTACCTGATAACCTAAGTATAATAGATGCTGAGTTTATGCCTACCGGCATAAAAATCCTTCCTTTATGTTTTAGTATAATGGGTGGATTGGCTTCATTTATTTTATATCGAAATTACACTTACGATATATTTAGTTTTAAAACTTCTTTGTTAGGCCGGAAGCTTTATACCTTTTTTAATCGTAAATGGCTATTTGATAAACTTTATAACGATCTTTTGACTCAAAATATGTTAGATTTTGGTTACCATTTTACTTATAAAACCATAGACCGTGGTCTTATTGAAAGTTTAGGTCCTTTTGGCCTATCAAATGTGTTGATGGACCAAGTTACTAAGTCTCGTATATGGCATTCAGGCTATTTATATCATTATCTAGTTATTTTAGGATGGGCCAATCTATTATTCGGACTATGGTTTGTTTTTAACTTTCAATTTTTACAAATACAAGTATTGCTTGGTTTTATTATTTTATGGTCGATCCTATAATTTTTATTCGGACTATGGTTTGTTTTTAACTTTCAATTTTTACAAATACAAGTATTGCTTGGTTTTATTATTTTATGGTCGATCCTATAATTTTTATTTTGATTACAACTCTTGGGGCCGGTCTAGCTATTAAAGTAACTACTACACAGAATCCAGTCTATAGTGGGTTGTATCTTGTATTAGTTTTTTTTTTAGGCTCTGGAATCGCTTTTTTATTAGGCCTTGAATTTATTGCTCTACTCTTCCTTTTGGTTTATGCTGGGGCTATTGCGGTGCTAGTATTGTTCGTAGTTATGATGTTGGACGTTAAGGCTATTGAGAATCCTTGGTCGGCAAAAAAAAAGCGATTATTATACCTGGGAAGTTTCATTTTTTTCTGTTGTTTAATTCTTATAAGTTATAATAAGGATTTACAAGACTCATTAAAATTTTTTGCAACTACCTATATAGGATCATTAGTTCTTTTTAATCTTATAAGCTATGAAGAATATATTGAAAAGTCTTTTCACTCTTTAATTTTGAATGACGAGAAATTTGTAAATACAGAGAATAGAAAACCTTTTTCCAACTTATTAAATGAAAGAATAGAAGGGTGGAATGCTTTATGCAACACTGAAGGTCTTACAGAATTTTTTAATTTATCTTTCCATAAAGAAAATGTTGATTCTTCCTATGAGACTAATAATATGTGGTTTGTAGAATTTGATACTTCTTGTGCTTTAAATGATCCAAGTTATTTATTATACTCTACATATGCGATATTATTAATAATTGCAGGAATTATTCTTTTAATAGCTATGGTGGGTGCCATTAGTTTAACCTTACAAAAAAATTGTCCTGAATCTTTATACCGTCAATTGGGGCGAGAATCAAAAAATGCGATTTTTTTAATTAAAGAAAAAAGAGCATGTCAAAGCCTTCCAGATAGCACTTTAGGGGTATCATCTTAATTCTGCTCAGTATATCTATAAATGACCTTTTAATTTGGGTTAAAAAGGGTTCTACCCTTATACAGGCTTGTCAGGCTGCAGGGGCACAGGTCCCACGATTTTGTTACCATGATAAGCTTTTTGTTGCTGGCAATTGTCGTATGTGTCTTGTGGAAGTGAGTAAGTCTCCAAAACCACAAGCCTCATGTGCATTGCCCTTTTTACCTAATTTAAGAATATTTACCAATACAGCTTTAGTCCGTAAGGCTCAAGAATCTGTGATGGAACTACTACTTTTGCATCACCCTTTGGATTGTCCGGTATGTGATCAAGGAGGAGAGTGTGAGTTACAAGAACAAAGTTTTAACTTTGGTGCAGATAGAGGTAGATTCTTTTTTTTTAAAAATTCTTTAGGTGATACTTTTTGGGGTGGTCTTATTAAAACAGTATTACGTCGTTGTATTGTATGTACACGTTGTGTACGTTACACTTATCAGATTGGAGGTAGTGATTTAATCGGGACATCTAACAGAGGAGGTCACTCAGAAATTGGAATGTTTAAAGAGAGTCTTCTTAAAACTGAAACATCTGGTGGAGTTATTGAATTGTGTCCTGTTGGTTGGGTAAAACCTTATATAGTCTTATAAAATTATGTTTCTCTTAAAAGAATATTATCCTGCATTAGTTTTTTTAGGTTTTAGTTTTGGTTTAGCTGCCCTTATTTTTGGGGCTTCTTACATGTTAGCTATTTCAGATTCAGATAGTGAAAAATTATCTTCTTATGAGTGTGGTTTTGACCCTTATGAAGATGCCCGTAATGCTTTTGATGTACGCTTTTACTTGGTTGCAATTCTTTTTCTTCTTTTTGATATTGAAACTATTTTTTTGTTTCCCTGGGCTGTATCCTTAAGTCAATTACCTTCAATAGGTTATTGGTCTATGATGGATTTTCTTTTTGAACTTGTTGTTGGGTTTGTTTACGCTTGGCAGATTGGTAGTTTAGATTGGGAATGAAAAAACTTGATTTAAAACGTCGTCAATCCTTTGCTGTTTATGAATCTAAACGTAAGGCTCTCCAAGCTGTTGCAACTAATCAAAATTTAGACATTTCTTTGCGTTGGTGGGCTCAACTTGAAAAATCTAAGTTGCCTCGCCAAGGTAGCTTAAGTAGAGTTCATAATCATTGCGTGGAAACAACTAGATCTCGCTCCGTGGTAAGCTTTTACAAACTTTCTAGACTTCAATTTCGTCGCTTAGCTTCTAAAGGGGCTTTATCAGGCTTACGAAAAGCTTGCTGGTAGTTCAATGATTTGTTTCTGGTGTACAAAAATTTGTTTCTGGTGTACAAAAATTTGTTATATTATAATCCACCTACCTTTAATATTAAGAAAGTTAAAAGGGTATTAACTAAATACTTTTTTTATTTTGTTTAAGAATAAGCTTATTTCATTATATATGCCTCAATTTGATACAATGACTTTTTTTAACCAGGTCTTTTGGTTACTAAACATAGTTTTTGCTTTTTATATAATTGTGGTACGTTATATGCTTCCTGGTATAGCTTTCAGTCTAAAATCTCGTTCTAAAAATTTAAAACTTACTACAACTACAAAGATTAAATAAGTATTTTAGATCTAAATACTTATTTAGGGTAACCTGTAAAGTTATAAAGGTTTTAGAGGATTTTAATTAATGGGTGAAGGATTAGTTTAAATAGTACTAGTAAGTTTTAAATTTTTGTTGGAGGTGTGGCTGAGTGGTTTAAAGCCTTGGTTTGCTAAATCAATGTATGTTTTTAACGTACCGTGGGTTCAAATCCTACCGCTTCCATTTAACAATTAAACTTATGTGCTTAAAACAAAAAACTTATATTTGTGAGGTTTGGTCTAGCTCTACGGATTTAAAAAGTTTAAAACTTTGGTTACTATTATTACCATTATCTCGCCCCTCCACAGCCTTATCAACAAAAATAAAACGTTTTACTTTACTTCGATCTCCTTTAGGTAATAAAAGGTCTAAAGATCAATTTGAAAGAAGAGAATATCGAAGTTATTTTTCTTTTAAGTCTAAAAGGCCTTCTAAGGTATTAGCTGTACTTGAGGTTTTAAAATATTCTAATGATGTTAAATCAAAGATACAATTTAGAATAGTTAAATAAATATACGATAGAAAGCTTTGGATAAGTGGTCGAGTGGTTTATGGCACCAGTTTTGAAAGCTGACGTAGTTTGTAAGCTACCGTGGGTTCGAATCCCTCCTTGTCCTTGTCCTTATGAGATCCAATATTAAGTCTAAATTATTTGGGAATCTTTTATCTGATGGTAGTTTTAAATTTTTATTATTAGGATCAGCTAATTTGTCACAATCCTTAAAGGTTAAAAGAGTCGATCCGAATAATCATTCGGTTTGGACAGGCCAACGTTCAAAAGAACAAACTGAAATTTTTGCTTTTATCGATCGCTTTAATAAAAAGAAAGGTTGATTTTTGTTTTAACTAGGTTTAGGTTAATAAGATTTAATAATTTTATATTTAAATTGTTGTTGATCTTTTGGTTAGGAAGTCAAAATACCAGTTAAAAAACTTGAAAACAAAAAAGGTGTACAAAAAAAGCCTATTTTGAAATCAAACTACCTATAATATTAAATAAAGGGAATCTTTTTTGTATAAATGATATGTTATACTTATAAAATGATTTCAAGGTTAAAATTATAAATATCTAAGTAAGGGTGTTGATGGCTTTATTTAGTGGTTAGTAATTGTCGTTATTGGTACTAGGTGTTTGAGAATTTGTTGTTTCATCATGTGTTGAGAGATGGTAATTATAATTGTGATATTTTCTAGGACATCAAATTGTATGTATGTATGTATGTATGTACTCAGATTGTATCTTTTGAATTAATCTAAAGATACAAAATTACAATAATTAAGGTTAAATAAATTCTAACCTATTAATAAAAATGAGTTTGATCCTGGCTCAGAGTGAAGGCTATAAGTCTGCTTGAATACATGCGAGTCGAATGGTTTAGACCATGGCGTACGGGTGAGTAATAGGCTAATATCTAGCTCCAACTTTGGGATAATCCTATCCCTCAGGGGAGAAAGTAATGGGAGAATACCAAATATTTTTGAAAGGTACGCCGGTTGGAGATGATTAGGTTCAGTATTAGGTAGTTGGTAGGATAAAGCTTACCAAGCCGATGATGCTTAGTTGGTCTGGTAGGACGATCAATCACACTGGGACTGAGACAAGGCCCAGGTTTCATTTGAAGGCAGCAGTAAGGAATATTGCACAATGAGCGAAAGCTTGATGCAGCAAGACTTGGTGAGGGATTGAAGGCTTAGGTTGTAAACCTCTTTTTTAACTGAGGATAATGACAGTAGGTTAAGAATAAGTCCCGACTAACTTCGTGCCAGCAGTCGCGGTAATACGGAGGGGGCAAGCCTTATTCGTCATAACTGGGCGTAAAGGGCCCGTAGGTTGCTTTCTGAAAGGTTATTTGTTAAAGACTGTAGCTTAACTATAGAAAAACATTTAAAACAGGAAAGCTAGAGTCTGACAGAGGGAAATAGAATTTTTCAATTAGGGTTAACCTCCGGAGAAGTGGAAGAGAATATCAGCAGCGAAGGCGATTTCTTTGTTCAGTACTGACGCTGAGGGGCGAAGGCGTAGGTAGCGAACAGGATTTGAGACCCTGGTAGTCTACGCTGTCAACGATGAGTGCTAGTTTTTAGAAATCTAGAGAATATAGCTAAGGCATTAAGCACTCCGCCTGAGGAGTACGAGCGCAAGCTTAAAAATCAACGGAATTGGCGGGGGTTCAAACAAGTGGTGGAGCATGTGGTTTAATGCGATAATACGCGCGTAACCTTACCAGTTCTAGTAAGTCTGTCACTTTTACGGAGACGTAATAAGTTTTGAGGCTTTCAGGTGTTGCATGGCTGTCGTCAGCTCGTGTCGTGAGATGTACGGTTAATTCCTGTAACTGAGCGTAACCCTTATCTTTCTTATGTTTTGTATTGGATAAAACAAGAAAAACTGGATAGAAACTGCCCACGTGGAGTGGGAGGAAGGTGGGGATGAGGTCAAGTCTTCATGGCCCTTATGAACTGGGCTACACACGTGCTACAATGGGAAGTACAACAAGTTGCAAAGAAGTAATTCAAAGCCAATCTTAAAAGCTTCTCTTAGTTCGGATTGAGGGCTGCAACTCGCCCTCATGAAGCTGGAATCACTAGTAATCGCGAATCAGGATGTCGCGGTGAATACGTTACTGGGCCTTGCACACACCGCCCGTCACGTCCTGGGAGTTGACTTGGCCAGAAGATTTTGGAATAAACTTTTTAAGCTTAATTTATTCCTTATATGACCACCATCATATTAGGATAAAAAAAAAGATATTTTTTGTTATTAAGTAAAAAAAGAATGTCCTTTTTAAGGACAGGTAAGCAACTGGGATGAAGTCGTAACAAGGTAGTTGTAGGGGAACCTGCGGCTGGAAAAAATCGTAAACAAGAGGTTCGCCTCTATATCTAGACCTATACCCGAACTCTTACCGAACTCGAGCGTCCTTGTCTAGAAAGCTATACATACTAGTATATGCTGGGAACCATAGCTCAATATATCCTTATTAGGGTGTTTTTAGATCGTATTTTGAAAGATATCATAAGTTTATTGTTTATTTTTTGGTTGCGTCATAGAGCAGTCTGGTTAGCTCGTCAGGCTCATGCCCTGAAGGTCGTAGGTTCAAATCCTACTGACGCTATATATATAGTTTTAAAATAACATGGCATTAAAAAGAAAAGAATTTAATAAAAAACTTAAGCATTTTACTATAAATTTTGGCCCACAGCATCCTGCTGCTCATGGGGTTTTAAGACTAATCTTAGAACTTAATGGGGAGGTTGTACAACGTGCAGACCCCCATATTGGTTTACTTCATAGGGGTACTGAAAAGTTAATTGAGGCTAAAACTTATCTTCAAGCATTACCTTATTTTGATAGATTAGACTACGTATCAATGATGTGCCAAGAGCATACTTATGTTTTAGCGGTTGAAAACTTATTACAGGTATCAATACCAAAGCGTGCTCAGTACATTAGAGTATTATTCGCAGAAATTACAAGGATTTTAAATCATTTATTAGCGGTCGGTTGTCATGCTATGGATGTGGGAGCAATGACTCCTTTTTTATGGGCTTTTGAAGAAAGAGAAAAATTAATGGAATTTTATGAAAGAGTTAGTGGTGCTCGTATGCATGCTAGCTATTTTCGTCCAGGAGGCGTTAGCCAAGACTTAAGTCTTGGTCTTATTGATGATATTTTTGCTTTTACGCTTCAATTTGGTCAGCGTTTAGATGAAATTGAAGAAATGTTAACCGATAATCGTATCTGGCAGGAAAGATTAGTAGACATTGGGGTAGTTAGTGCCCAAGAAGCAATTGATTGGGGATTTTCTGGTGTTATGCTAAGAGGGTCTGGAGTTTGTTGGGATTTACGTAAGAATGAACCTTATGAGGTTTATTCTGAGTTAAATTTTCAAGGGGCTGTTGGTAAAACAGGTGACTGTTATGACCGCTATCTTGCTCGTGTAGAAGAGATGAGACAATCTCTCAGTCTAATCTACCAATGTCTTAATAGAATGCCAAAAGGTAGTATCAAGATAGACGATGCTAAAATTAGTCCTCCTTCACGTGCGGAAGTAAAACAAAATATGGAATCTTTAATTCATCATTTTAAGCTATATACTGAAGGTGTTTTTGTACCATCTGGTGAAACCTATATAGCTACAGAAGCCCCTAAGGGAGAATTTGGTGTATATTTGGTTTCAGACGGAAGTAATCGTCCTTATCGGTGTAAAATTAAAGCACCAGGCTTTGCTCATCTGCAAGGCTTAAACCTTATGTCTAGTTCTCATATGTTAGCAGATGTTGTTACTATTATTGGGACTCAAGATATCGTTTTTGGCGAAGTTGATCGCTAAAAATAACTTAAACTTAAATTCAATGGAAGACTTAAAAAAACTCTTAAAAGAGCATTATGCAGCATTATCTTTGTATTTTTTTATTTTTTTTTGGACTAGTATGATTTCTCCAATCTCATGTGTAGTGTGGTTGTTAGCCTCTACTATTTATTATTTTTATATTAGTGAGCCCAAAAAGGCTGCAAGGCTTTGGGGTTTTTACTTTTTTATCTGGTATTCTCTTTTTGCGTATTTTTTACTGGATTTTGATAACTATATAGTATTCGGAGGTCAAGAAAGGACTGATACCCTTATGCAGTATATAATTGATAAACCGAATCATTTTTTCTTCAAACAATTTTGTTATGATACTATTATTATCTTTGATTGTATGTGTGAATTCTTTGGGGTTGCAGTCTATTTACCACCATTGTTTAAGGGTCTATTTCTTATCTTTACTAGTACGATACTTTATGATTTACTAGGTGATCTAAAACAAATTCTACCTCAAATAACTAAAAAGTTTAAAAAGTAATTAAAAGGTTTAAAACCCTATCATACTTTCAGGAGGTGACGCAGCGGTAGCGTGTTCGCTTTGGGAGCGAAAAGTCATAGGTTCAAATCCTATTCTCTTGAGTTATTTTGCTTTCTTTGAAATACCTAATGTCGGGTTTGTCTTTTATATAACGACTTAGTATGGTGTGAATGCCTTGGAAGAAAAACATAGGCGTGAATAATCGCGAAAGAGTTGATATGAGGAAAAACCTGTGACGTCAACCATCCTATAATGGTAAACCAGGACTATAAAGTCCGCTGTTATATACAGCATCAAGGGGAAGTGAAACATCTCAGTACCCTGTAGATCAAATCAACCGAGATATCGTTAGTAGTGGTGAGCGAAATCGATAAAAAGGCAAAAGGAAAATTTTAAAAAAGTGTGAAAAGAGGCCTTATTTAAATAAGGCCTCTACCATAGAAGGTGTTAGTCCTGTAACTACTTTTTATATTTTTGTAATAGTAAGATAAGGCAAGTGTACCTTATTTGAGTATTGGGGGACCACCCTCAAAGCCTAAAGGTGTTTTTCTTACCGATAGTGAACAAGTACCGTGAGGGAAAGGTGAAAAAGAAGTTGCGACAGTGCAAAGATCCTGAAACTCCATATTTGAGTCGAAGCTGTTAAGGCAACGGCATACCTTTTGTATAATGGGCAAGTGAATCTTAATAAAAGGCAAGCTTAAGCTAATGAAAGTGAAGGCGAAGAGAAATCGAGTCTTATGTGGCGATTTAAAGTCTTTTGTTAAGTACCCGAAACCGGCTGATCTAAACTTGAGCAGGCTGATATTGCAGTGGTAACACTCTTTGGAGGGCCGAACCCGTGTATGTGGCAAAATACTGGGATGACTTGAGTTTAGGGGTGAAAGGCCAATCAAAGTCGGTGATAGCTGGATTTCTGCGAAATCTATTGAAGTAGAGCGTCCTTAACAGGTAATCTGGGGTAGAGCACTGTGTAAGCAAGGGGGAGATATTCTCTTACTAAACTTTAGCAAACTCCGAATACAGATTTATTATTTAGGGCAGACAGAGTATGTATGCAAAGATTCATACTCAAGAGGGAAACAGCCCAGACTGTAGGCTAAGGTCCATAAAATAGTTTCAGTGGTAAAGGTGATATCTGCTCAGAGACCGTCAGGAGGTAGGCTTGGAAGCAGCCATTCTTTTAAGACAGCGTAACAGCTCACTGACCTAGAGTAAACGTCCCGCCAATTTTGAGGGCTTAAAACTATTACCGAAGCCTCAGACAAAAAATAAAATAAGTTTTTTGTGGTAGCAGAACCTTCCGTAGGTTGTAAAAGTTTTGGTGTAAACTATAATGAAGATATCGGAAGTGAGAATACTTGCATGAGTAGCATAAAACAATAACATTAAAGTATTGTGGCCGTAAGTCCAAGGTTTTCGATCTTAAGTAAAGCTAGGTCGTGAGAAGTTAAAACTTCGAATTAAAACGGTCCCTAAGCTGGTAAGCCAAAGCTTACAGTAATGGGTAAGATTATACTGTTAAAAGTTGTTGACGAAAAATTCACCTTATTTTTGAATCTGTCAAGGGTAAGTTATTTTTTCCAAGAAAAAGACACTTTATTATTAACCGTACCTTAAACCACCACAGGTGGACAGGTGGAGCACACTAAGGCCTTGAGATAACCCTGTTGAAGGAACTCGGCAAAATGACTCTGTAACTTCGGAATAAGGAGTAAAGATAGAAGCGTAAGCTTTTATCTTTGGCACAAAATCGGGGGTGGCGACTGTTTATTAAAAACACAGGTCTCTGCTAACTCGCAAGAGGATGTATAGGGACTGACACCTGCCCGGTGCCGGTAGGTAAAGCTTTAATGTATACGCATTGAAGTCAAACCCCGGTAAACGGCGGCTGTAACTATGACGGTCCTAAGGTAGCGAAATTCCTTGTCGGGTAAGTTCCGACCCGCATGAATGGTGTAACGACTTCCCCGCTGTCTCCAACAGGGACTCAGTGAAATTACATAGGTCGTGAAGATGCGACCATCCCGCAGCTGGACGGAAAGACCCCGTGCACCTTTACTATAAGCAAATATTGTAAATCAAAGACTCAAGTGTAGAATAGGTGGGAGCTTATGAATCTTTCTCGTCAGGGATTGCCGAGGCTACAGTGAAATACCACCCCGAGATCTGTTGGTTTACTAACTACGGGACAGTGTTTGCTGGGTAGTTTGACTGGGGCGGTCGCCTCCTAAAGAGTAACGGAGGCATACAAAGGTAGGCTCATCTCCTCACAAGGGGAATCGAGTATAATGGCATAAGCCTGCTTGACTGTAAGAAATACATTTCGATCAGGGACGTAAGTCGGTCATAGTGATCCGGTGGTTCTTTGTGGAAGGGCCATCGCTCAATGGATAAAAGGTACGCCGGGGATAACAGGCTAATGATCCTCTAGAGCCCCTATCGACGGGTTCGTTTGGCACCTCGATGTCGACTCATCACATCCTGGAGCTGGAAAAGGTTCCAAGGGTTCGGCTGTTCGCCGACGAAAGTGGTACGTGAGTTGGGTTTAGAACGTCGTGAGACAGTTTGGTCCCTATCTTCTGTGGGTGTTTGAAAATTCCGAGGACTAGACCTTAGTACGAGAGGACCGGGAAAACTCGATCCCTTGTGTTCCGGTTGTTCCCGCAGGGGCAACGCCGGGTAGCTACATCGAGAAGAGATAATCGACCATTTGGCGAGAAACTCACCTCAAGTAAAGTTTTCATAGGGTAGTAAAAGATTATTACTTTGATAGGCGAGAGGTGTAAGAACTGTAAGGTTTTCAGCTGACTCGTACTAATACCTTAAAAAAAGGGCGTATAGCTCAGTTGGTTAGAGTGGTGGACTTTTAATCCGAGAGTCTTGGGTTCAACTCCCAATACGCCCAATGAATAACAATTTATTTAAAAACATGAATAATAATTTAAGTAAAAACATGAATAACAATTTAGGCAACAATTTAGGTAAAAAAATGAATAAGAATTTAAGTAAAAACATGAATAACAATTTATTTAAAAACATGAATAATAATTTAGGCGAAAAACTATTTGTTTGTATTAATCTAGCTACATTAGGAACTTTTTTGATTACGGTATTAACAATTTTAGCAGACATTGATAACATAAATAACTTCAACGATATAGGCTTTTTACATGATTTTATAAAATACAATATCGATAATTTAAGTAATGCTGATATGCAAGGTTATGATACCCCAATATCTGATGAAAAAAATATTCAGAATTACAAAGATGACACAATACTATCTGACGAGACATTTCAAGAGATTCAAGAAGATAAAGATATTCAAGAAGAGAAAAAGAAAAAACTATACTCAAGAATACATAAAACTACTATAGTTTTTATTGATGTAGCGCTTATAATTTGTATCGTGTACATTTTGAAGGATCATTTTTAACAAAAAGACGATAGTAGGGGTACATACTTGTTTGACAGTATGTACCCCTATTATCGGGTAACAATATGCCCCTAATTCAATTTTAACTATATAATGGTAAGAAAAAGTAACTCAGTTGGTAGAGTGTCGGCTTGTCATGCCGATGGTCGCGGGTTCGAGTCCCGTCTTTTTCGAGTACTTTTTCCCACTTCTAGGGGATATAACTCAGTTGGTAGAGTGTACGCTTTGCAAGCGTGAGGTCAAGAGTTCAAATCTCTTTGTCTCCATAAGGGGAGCATAACTCAGTGGTAGAGTGTGTGCCTTACAAGCATGAAGTCGGGAGTTCAATCCTCTCTGGTCCCATTGTACTTTTCGTTGTTTTGTTTCGGTATAAAAGATACCTATAAGCAAAGTATCTTAATTATTATAAATTCCAATTAAAATTTTTATCAGTGTTCCGTTGTTGTGATAAAGCTTTAAAGCATTATCACAAATGATTTATATCACCCTTTAAAAAAATGTTAGTTCAAGCTGCTAAACTTTTGGGTGCTGGTCTAGCTACTATTGGTTTAGCTGGAGCAGGTGTGGGTATTGGAACCGTTTTTGGTGCTCTTGTATTAGGTACTGCACGTAATCCTTCTCTGAAAGATGAGTTATTCAGAATTGCAATTTTAGGTTTCGCTTTAACTGAGGCGATTGCTTTATTTGCTTTAATGATGGCTTTCTTGATTCTATTTGCTTTGTAAAGTTATTTTCCAGCAATAAAAAAAATGTTAATCTAGAGAAAATCTTATTTTAAAGGGCAGAGTAGTTCAGTGGTTAGAATGTTGGAATCATATCCCAAATGTCAGGGGTTCAAATCCCTTCTCCGCTATATTTAGCGACTTTGGTGAAACTGGTAGACACGTCAGACTTAAAATCTGTTTCTTTTAAAAGAGTATCGGTTCAAGTCCGATAAGTCGCATATACTTAGGCGAGTGTAACTCAGTTGGTGAGAGTGTCAGGTTGTGGCTCTGAAAGCCAGGGGTTCAAGTCCCCTCACCCGCCTTGGCTAGATAGTATAAGGGCTTAATGCGTTAGGTTGCAAACCTAAAAATGAGGGTTCAAATCCCTCTCCGGCCTTCTTCAATAGCTCAGTCGGTAGAGCATGTGGCTGTTAACCATAATGTCGTTGGTTCAAGTCCAACTTGGAGATTATATGATTTTAGATTTCATTATATTATTATTATTTTCCTATGTAATCTTTTAAATTTTTTACCATATACTCAAGTAAAGTAAGAAAAGTATTTTATTGTTTTGGTGTCGTGATAAAGATTTATCATAAAAGATACTATGTTTATTGTATCTTTAGAGTATGGGTTTTGTTAGTCCCTTTCGTCTACCGGTTAGGACGTTGCCTTTTCACGGCAAAGAAACGGGTTCAATTCCCGTAAGGGATTTTTAAAAGCTAAGAATAGAAATTATTCGCTCCTAAAGCGAAAGATGCGGTAGCCTGTTCGCTTTAGTTTGGGTAGCTCAGTTGGTAGAGTGAAGGACTGAAAATCCTTAGGTCGTCGGTTCAAGCCCGATCTCAAACATAAAAATGCTCGCAAAATTAATTAATAGATTGCGTAATGCTTATATGGTATATCATTTAAGTGTGTCTTTTAGGGAGGTTAGATTTTGTACTAAAATTTTAGATATCTTATGGAAAGAAAACCTAATTCGTGGTTACACAAGAACGAACCAAGGCCTTATTACAGTTTTTTTAAGATATCATGATGGTTCTCCTATGTGTACACGTCTAACCATTCTTTCTCGACCGAGGGATCGCCTTTATTTATCTTTACTGGATCTTTCTCGTGTTTTAGATGATTTTGGGATTTTGATTCTATCAACTCCTAAAGGCATTATGACCGCAAAAGAAGCCTTAAGTAAGGGTGAGGGGGGTGAGATCTTAGCATACGTGTCATGACAGCTCCAGTATATCGTTTACCTATAGGAGTTGAATGTTCAAGTAAAAATGGTAAGGTTCGTGTTTCAGGTAGTAATGGTACAGTTGTCTTTAATTCGGTAAGCAATCTTTATCGTAAAGGTAATATGGTTATTTTTTTGCCTTACTTAACACCCTATTATAGTTCAATTTTTAGACAAGCAGTTCAAGGAGTCGTTTTAGGTTATACTATTGAATTAAGTCTGAAAGGCATTGGGTATCGAGTACGAGAAGAAGATAAAAAGTTAATTTTTTCTTTGGGTTATAGTAAGCCTGTGATACTTAATATGCCTGATGATATCTCGGTAAAGTTCAATAAAAAAACATTCTCTCTTTTGTCCGCTAATTATGGAGTTTTACAAAATTTTGCTACCACTATAAGGAGTTATCGATTTCCGGATTCCTATAAGGCTTCTGGTGTTCTTTATATTGGTGAAATAGTAATTTGTAAAGAGGGGAAAAAAACATAATGTTAAATAAAAAGCATGCTCGTCTTATCTCATTATTTGTTGGTTATTCTGGTTATTTAGTCCCGCGTCCCTATAATGAGTACGTTAAAATTTCAAAAACTATCTATCCTTTTCTTTTAGGCAAGCGAAATATTTATTATTTTTATGACCTTGAAAAAAGTTTATATGGTATTCGTGCAACGATGGAAGTTTTAAAAAATATAGTAGCTAATGAAGGAAAGGTTCTTTTTATTAGTGATTCGCCTGTACTTCATTCTCGTTTTAATTTAGGAGCTAATTTAAATTGTATTAAATGGAAAAGAGGTTCTTTAGCTAAGTCTAAAAATGCGGATTTAGTTTTTTTAAGTGGTGTTGAAAAAGAAAATTTAGTAGAGGCACATAGAAAGTGTTTATTGCTGGTAGGTATTGGAAGTTCTACAATGAGTAAAATATCTTATCCTTTTAATCTTAATTGTAATTCACCCTTATTATCTGATTGGTTGTTTGGTGCTCTTTCTATTAGTTGTGTACGGGGACTACGTGAATTAAGAAAAAAAAGGCCAATTCCAAAATTTTTAGGTAAGGGTAGGCTTAAAGGTCCCAATAAAAAAAAATGAGATTTAAAAATAGATATAAGTCTTGTTTATGGTCTAGAACTAATATTTGGGGTGACCTTTTAGCTAAAGAGCATACCTTTCTTCGTCCGAAATGGGATACTATTATTGCTATTTTACGTAGTCAAAGGCGTCGCCATCGTCCTCTGGTTAATATTTATCGTTATCGACATCCGATTTGTCATAATTATAAATTATTAAAACCGCGGACTAGGGCAAACCAGGTTTTTAAATATAATCGTTTTGGTTATCGTAATACCTTATCACTTGTTTTTTGTCTTAGACGTTTCTATGGAGACTTAAGCCATAAAGGCTTTAAAAATTTTTGTAAACCTTTTTTTAAATTAAGGGATCCATCTCAAAGATTATTAAGCTCTTTAGAGGGTCGTTTAGATATGTCTTTATATCGATTGGGATTTTTTCATTCAATATATTACAGTCGACAAGCTATTCTCCATAATAAAGTTTTAGTTAATGGGGAAAAGATTGGTTATGGTAGTTTTATATTACAAAAAGGAGATTTGGTTGAATTTTGTCCGACACAACGATCTGCCATTAGAGCACGTCTTGTCGCACGTTATAAGCGTTTTAGGTCTTCTATGGTACGTCTTGAGCGTTCTAATCTATCGCATCGTTATAAGTTAGAACTTCATTTGCAACCTACACCTAAATGGATTCAAACCGATTATTCTAACCTAAGCTTTATACTTTCTTCTGATGTTTGTGTTCCTATAGTATATCCTTTCAGAGCAAATTTTGATGAGGCTCTTTGGGCCTCAAAATATGGTTATCTGTAGGTCGTCGGTTCAAAGCCGATCCCAAAGAGAATTTTTTTATTCTACTTTTTAAATTAATATCCTATGTGGCTAAAATTTTTAACAATTCTTTCAAATATTCTTGACATTACTCTTCCTCTATTGGTTGCTTTGGCCTATTTTACCTTAATGGAACGAAAAACGATGGCAGGCATTCAAAGACGGAGGGGTCCCAACGTTATTGGTTATTTTGGATTACTTCAGCCTTTAGCTGATGGTCTTAAACTTTTTGTTAAAGAGACCGTTTTGCCTACTAATGCAAATATCGTTCTCTTTATATTAGCACCTCTTTGTACTTTTATTTTAAGCCTAATTATTTGGGCAGTTATCCCTTTTAGTTTTGGTAATGTTATTGCGGATATTCAGCTTGGAGGTTTGTATTTCTTAGGTATATCCTCTCTTGGTGTTTATGGGGTTTTAATTTCTGGTTGGTCTAGTAATTCAAAATATGCCTTTTTAGGTGCTTTACGTTCTGCTGCTCAAATGGTTTCATATGAGATTTCAATGAGTATTAATTTAATTAATGTTTGTTTATGTTTAGGAAGTTTAAATTTAACCGAAATAATTATCGCACAATTGGAAATTTGGCTTGTGTTTCCGTTGTTGCCTGTAAGTATGATGTTTTTTATTGGATGTTTAGCTGAAACTAATCGTCATCCCTTTGATTTGCCCGAGGCAGAGGCGGAATTGGTGTCCGGTTACAATGTAGAATACTCTGCTATGGGTTTTGCTTTATTTTTTTTGGGGGAGTATGCTAATATGCTTGTTATGGGGGCCCTAACTTCTATTTGTTTCTTAGGAGGGTGGTTGTCGCCATTCGATATTGGTATTTTACCTGATGGTATATGGTTTGGTTTAAAAATATCTTTTTTCGTTATTTTATTTATTGTTATGCGGGCAATTTTACCACGTTATCGTTACGATCAATTAATGAAGTTAGGTTGGAAATGTTTCTTACCATTAGCTTTAGCTTTATTTTTTGTTTCCCAAGGTATTTTGATGGGATTTGATTGGCTTCCAAATTAAAATTTTTTTTTGATAGGCTGTATAGGTTGACCAAAAGATTATTTGTATTTCGTAAAAAAGAATTAAGGGTAGGCCTATAATTATTTGGCTCAATATATCTGGGGGGGTTATAAGTGCCGCTATAAAGAATGCCATAATATATGTTGTTCCTCGATATTTTACCCATAAGTCTTTCGGGGTATATCTTTGGATAATATTTAATCCTAATAAAAGAGGAAAACTAAAACTTAATATTTTGTTTAAGTCTTTTATATAGTCTAAATAATCCTTTATTCTTGGTTCAAATGTTAAATGTATTGGTGTAAAGTTTTTAGAATATTCTGAAAATAATTCCCACAGTATCTTTATAAGCCAAGGTAATATAAATACATAAAGACATGTATAAAAAAAGATGCCACCAATGAATATACTTTGGGTTATTTTGGTTTCATAAATATAGAGACCCGGTCGTAAAAAAAGATAGATTTGTGTTAAGATTAAAATTAAACTAAAGCTAAAACTTAAAGTACTACAAAGCTCTATGTAGGTAAAAAAGGTTTCAGTTAATCCTGTGCTTACAAGATGAGATAAGCCTTGAGGTAAAATTATAAAGATTATACTTTGTTTATAATGGTATGTTGTATAAAAAACTAATAATGTACCGAAAGCAGTATAGGCTAAACGATAATTAAGCTCTTGCAGGTAATAAATAGATAATTGAAGTCTTTTTTTCATATATTAAAAATATTAAACACGGGATGACGATTAGTCTCAACTAAACATCCAATAAAAAACATCACATTCACAACAAGCCCAAGAAAGATAGTTCAACTGGTAGAACGTTGGTCTCCAAAGCCAAAGGTTGGGGGTTCGAGTCCCTCTCTTTCTGTAGGACAGAAGAATTTCATTTCTAAGCTCTAATTAAAATGCGGGTAAGCCTTTTTCAATTCCTCTTAATACTTTTTTTTGGTCTTCTTTTTTTTGCTGACTTCCCCCGGCTTGCCAAGATAGCTAAACAAAAAATTAAGACTTATAAGAAAGTAAAATAATCTTTTTAAATGTTAATCTTTATCGGTTTGTAGTTTAATTGGTAAAACATAGTTCTCATGAAGCTACCAATGTAGGTTCAATTCCTGCCAAACCGATTTATATTTTTTATTGGAGTCTAGCCAAGTTGGTAAGGCGCCCGTTTTTGGTACGGGGACCGGAGGTTCGAGTCCTTCGACTCCAAAACCAAGATGGTGGAATTGGTATACACGCTGGGTTTAGGTTCCAGTCCTTAATAGGATAGGGGTTCAACTCCCCTTCTTGGTAATGTCTAGGCCTAATATTAATCAATGGTTTAAAAACAAAAAGACTAAAAGGCTAACAAAATCAAAAAGTGTTGGTCTTAAAGGCTGTCCCCAAAAACGAGGGGTTTGTTTAAAAGTATTTGTGTGTTCACCAAAAAAACCTAATTCGGCACGTCGAAAAGTTGTTAAAGTAAGGCTTTCTAATAAGGTAAAACTTACGGCTTATATACCTGGTCAAGTGCACAGGTTACAAGAACATTCTCAAGTTTTAGTTCGAGGTGGTCGTGTACCGGATCTTCCTGGTGTTAAATATCGTTTAATACGTAATAAGCTTGACTTAGAGGGTTTACCGGATCGTAAAACTTCTCGTTCTAAATATGGAACAAAAAAAAAAGATAAAAAAAAGATAAAGGATGGTAGTTCATAAAAAAAAATATATTTCAGGTGATCTTTTAAAATTTAAAAGTGATCCACTTGTGATAAAAGCCATTAACCTTTTAATGTGCCATGGCAAGAGATCTAAGGCTGAAAAAATTTTATTTCAAACCTTTCAAGCTTTAGATAAAGATTATCCGGGCCAATCATTTCGTATTTTTTATTCAGCGGTTATGGCCTCCAAACAAGATATCGCGGTACGTCTTAAACCAAATCCTAAAAAACGTCGTAGGAAGCAATCCTATAATGTGTATTTGCCGCGTCTAATTACTCCAATGTGTGGTTTAAGCTTAGGGATAAGATCACTTATAAAGGCAAGTCGAGAAAGATCTCAATCGTCCTTTTCTCCCTTGTGGGAAAGTTTAAGTCAAGAATTATTTCAGGCCTCTCAAAATAAAGGAGGAGTTGTTGCGGAACGATATCGTGTTAATAAATTAGCTATCTCTAACAAGCGTAGAGTTCATTTTGCTACACGTCGTTAAAATTTTAATCTATAATATAAAATGGACTTTATTCATTTCTTTTTTGTCGCTACTATACTATTTATTATCGGTGTGGGAGGAGTTATTTTAAATAGAACAAATATTGTTGTTGTTCTTATGTCTTTAGAGCTTGCTTTGCTTTCGGTTAGTTTAAACTTTATTATCTTTTCAGTTTGTTTGGGTGACCTTACAGGTCAAATCTTTGCTATTTTTATTCTTGTTATTGCCGCGTGTGAGTCTTCTATAGGATTAGCTATTATTTTAGTTTACTTTCGTGTTAGAGGGAGTATTCGTATCGATCAGGCATCTTTGTTAAAATCTTAAAAGGCTTCTATGGTGGAACTGGTAGACACGGCAGATTCAAAATCTTTTGTCTTTTGACGTGCTGGTTCAAATCCGGCTAGAAGTAAAAAGTATGATTCGTACTCAAACTCTTCTTAAGGTTGTAGATAATTCAGGAGCTAAATTAGTTAAATGTATTAAAGTAAAAAAAAAGGGTGGTAAGTCATATGCTAATATAGGAGATATCGTCCTTGTATCGGTCCAAAGTTTGCGTCCACGTTATGGTCGACGAGTTAGATTAAAAATGAATAAATCTGAAGTTCATCATGGAGTTGTTGTTCAGACTCGTCGACTTTATCGGAATAAGGGTGGAGTTGGTCAAAGTTTTAGCTCTAACGCGGTAGCTCTTATTACTCCGCAGTTAAAACCTCTTGGAACTAGAATTTCGGCAGTTTTGCCATCAAGATTACGAGGTTTAAAATGGTCCAAGTTAGCTGCAATGGCTAAAAAAATAATTTAATGGAATCTTATCAAAATCATTATTTTAATGTGATACAAAGAGATTTAATTCTTAGTGAAAATATTTCAACCGTATCTATGTTATCTAGGCCAAAAAAACTAGCTCTTTGTTTAGGTGGAAGTAGTACTGATGAGAAGTATGTGATTTCTTCGTTAGCTGCTTTAAGGATCCTTTCAGGGCAAAAGGCGTACTTAACCCAAGAACAATTAAACCAACAAAAAACCAATAAATCTCGAGAGGGTGTTGGTGGTAAAGTCACTCTTCGTAGATCTTCTATGTATTTTTTTTTGTATAAGCTTTTATTTGATGTTTTACCACATATAAGACAATTTGAGGGTTTAGGAGCTCCAGCCCATACTAATATTTATTGTTTTGTTTTAAAGGATATATTTTCTTTTCAGGAGTTAGTGCCTTTATTTTCTTATTTTGAAGATTTAGGTTCTCTTCAGTGCCAATTTCATTTCACAACAAAGACAAAATCGGAAGTTATAGTTTTAGGGAACAGTCTACAACTTTGCTTTGTTTCTAGTGAAAAATAGTAAAAGCGGAAATAACTCAATTGGTAGAGTGTAAGCTTGCCAAGCTTAAAGTTGAGGGTTCAAATCCCTTTTTTCGCTTTAGTTTATGTATTTTAAAGCTTTATCTCTTTAGTTTTTTTTTTAGTTAAAAGAAGAGCTAATAAGTTTATATTTAGGTTATTTAGATTTTCTTTTTTAAAATTGACAAGGGGGTACCATTTTTTATTTATCGATACACCAAGGCAATTTATTTTTTTAATTATTTGAGGTAGATTTTGTTGTAAGTCATCTAATGTTTCATACACTATCGTAATAAGTGGGTAGCCTGCACCAAGTTTGGGTGGTTTTAAATATAGTGGAACATGATACAATTTAGCCTTTTGTAAAGATAATTTTATTTCTTCTACTTTTGAAGTTTTTAAATTGCTTGCGTTAAAAAGAGCAAAGGTTTTTTCCTTTGGCAAAAAAAATCTTTTTTTTCTTAAATGTCTTTTTCTAGCTGTAAACATTAGAGTTGATAAATCTTAAGCTTTATTGGAAGCTTGTTTGCTCCTGACTGTAAAGCAGGAACACCTTGTTCAGCCTCAATACCATAAAGTGTAAAGATTGTTTTACCTGCCGGTATAGAGGATACCCAATGGTCTACTTTGCCTTTACCCTTACCCATACGAGCAGCTGAGGCTTTTCGGCTTATAGCGATATCTGGGAAAACCTTAATTTCTAATTTTCCTTCTCGTTTAACCTTCCGTCTAATATTTTGTCTTGCTGCTTCAATTTGCCTTCCGTTTAAAAATCCGGATTCCATAGCAATTAAAGCAAAAAAATTTAATTCTTCTAATTTATGTGTTTGATTTAAATTGCCAGGTCCTCTACGTGGTTTAAAGTATTTACGATATTTTGTTTTTTTTGGTTGTGTTAACATCTTATTATAAGCAAAGCCATACTTTTAAGCCAACGCTTCCGTAAGCTGTTTGAGTCTGTGTGTATTCGGCCTGTATATTTTTATCTAATTGACTTAAAGGCATTGATCCTATCTGGTGCATCCAAGAACGGCTTCGTCCTTTAGCTTTGTGTGTAAATCGGCCTTTTATTTGTATCTTTAATCCTTGAATCTCTTTGTATGGTTCTAAAGCCTTTAAGGTTTGTTTAATATAACTTAAAAACTGATAATGTCTTTTTCTTCGTTGTCTAGAGCGTATATTTTGCTTTAAAAATCTAGAAAGACTAGCAGGACTTGCTTTTTTTTTAAGTACTAAAAAGATTAATTGCATACCATATCTTGCATAATCATATTTTGTTCTATTAAAACTTTTACCAAAATAGGCTAATCGTTTTCGAGCACCCTTTGGTACTGATCGTGTATATGTTTTTAATCTATTAATCTTTAGAGTAACCTTTTTTGCTCCTGTAAATCGTTGGATTAATGGTATCGCTCTATAGAGTCGACATGCAAGTATAGTCCAAGATTGTTTTTTAATTTTAACTTTGTTTTCTTTATACCTTCTAGAAACAAAACGACGTTTTGATCTAAAGTGTAAATGAATAAGGTCTATTTCTATAAAGATTATGCCTAGATGGCGATTTATTTGTATTTTATCTAAGTAATGAGTTGTTTCTAAGCAACAATGCTCAATAAGTTTATGGATAGTTGATATTATGTAATAAAATCGTGCTTCGTTCCAATAAGTAGATCCTTTATAAGGACTCTCTTTAAGGCGTAAGATATTTGGATGAGCTTTTTGTGCCATTGGCTATTTTTTTTTTTTTTTTTTTTTCGGTATAAAAGTTTTTCGTGTTGCAACAAATTCACCTAGTTTATGGCCTACCATTTCAGGTTTTATTTTACGGTAAACCATTTCTTTGCCGTTATATATTTGTAATTTTAGTCCAACGGCGGCTGGATAAATTGTTGAACGTCTAGACCAAGTTGGTTTTTTTTCATACTTTGGGTCCAAGCGTTTTAAAAGACTTTTATCTATAAAGGGAGTTTTCCAGTTAGATCTTGACATTTGGTTTTGGTTGTACTCTATAGCGACGTGTAGATTGGCCTTTTGTTGGTTTGCCCCAAGGAGTTACAGAAGGTCGACCGCCGGAAGTTTTACCTTCACCACCTCCATGAGGATGGTCGATAGGATTCATAGCCACTCCTCTTACGGTTGGCCTACGTCCAAGCCATCTAGATTGTCCTGCTTTTTTGAGTTTTTTAAATCGAGATTCAGAATTACTTACAATACCTGTTGTTGCAATTGTTTTAATATGAAACCATCTATATTGTCCAGATTTTAATCTTACTTTGGCTAAATTTTTAGTTCTTCTAAGAATTATTCCGTAGGCTCCTGGTGCTCTTAAAATTTTAGCATCCTTTCCTGGGGCTAAGCTAAGATTATGGATAATACTACCTGTCATCATATGTTGTAATTTTTTACTATGTCCATTCTGCAAACCGTTACGTGTTGAATTAGATCTTATAATATCACCTCTTTTTAATTTTGTAGGTGCTATTATATAATTCTGCTTTTTAGTATCTGGGTTAAAAACTCGAGCCAAAAAGGCAGAACGATTAGGATCGTATTCTAACCCAATAACGATGCCTTGTGTATCTTTACGTTTAAAGTCTATTGTTCGATATAATCGGGCGTGTCTTCCTCCACGGTGCCAGGCTGTAATTCGGCCTTTATGGTTACGTCCGGTGGAAGAATTCCAAAATTTTGTTTGTGATTTAAGTGGTTTTGAAATAAAAATTTGTTTCTCTTGTTTCATATAATATATTAAAAGTTTATTTATGCCTTATATTATCGGTACCTCCATTCCAGAAGATAAAGTTTTGGTGCAGTCCCTAAGTCATGTTTATGGTCTCGGATTAACTCAGTCTGTTAATTTATGCAAAAAAGCCGGGTTTGGTTCAGATTCTCGGGGTAGTGATGTTAGTTTTTCTAAGGGACAAATTTTAGAAAAACTGGCAGAAGGCGCTTCTATTCCTTTAGGTGCGGATCTTCGTCGCTTCCAAAATAATAAAATTCGTCGTCTATGTCTTCTTTCAACTTATCGAGGTTCTCGACATAGGAAAGGTTTGCCTGTAAGAGGTCAGCGTACACATACTAATTCTAAAAAAAGGCCTCCTTTAAAGTTAAATGTTAATTAAAAGTTTTCTTATGAATTTTTCCTTAAAGCAAGGAAGTTTTTTTTTCAGTAGTTTTTCAAAGTCTAAGTCTAAAATTTTAAAGGCCAAATCGCCCTTTAGACGTCCTAATAAAAGAGGAAGTATTTATATTAAAAGTACAAAAAGCAATCTTTTCTGTACATTAATGGATGTTAAAGAAAAAAAAGTTAAAACAAGTTGTTCTTTAAAGGTACCTGAATATGATAATGAGTTTAATGAGAAGGTAAATCCTTTTAAACGCGGAAAATTATTAGGTGAGGTCTTTGGAAAGAAAACTCGTGAATTAGGTTTTACAGAGGTTGGTATTTATTTAGATTCTAATATGAATCAAGCTCGTAAAGGTTTTTTACAAGTATTTGGTAGAAAAAAAATTAAAATTTCTTTTATTCAATTATCGAAAGCATATCCTCATAATGGGTGCCGTCCTTCTAAAGTGCGTCGTAAAAAATTACGTACAAAGGTAAAGTCTCGATAAAAATATTTTTTATTTGAAGGAGTGACTGAGTGGCTAATAGTGGTAGATTGTAAATCTGTTGGTTTTCCATCGTAGGTTCGAATCCTACCTCCTTCTTGTTAATTTTAATGAAGTTAAAATCTAAAATGATTCAACGGCACCCATTTCATTTGGTTGACCCAAGTCCTTGGCCTTTAGTGGCGTCTTTAGGGGGTCTAAGTTTAACCTTTGGTGGAGTGCTATTTATGCATAATTATGAGGGTGGAGGAAAATTGCTTTGCTTAGGTGTTTTGATTATTTTATATGTGATGTTTACTTGGTGGAGAGATATTGTTCGCGAGGCGGTGTTTGAAGGCCAACATACAGTAGCGGTTCAACAAGGTTTACGTATGGGAATGATTCTCTTCATTGTTTCAGAAGTGATGTTTTTTTTTGCTTTTTTTTGGGCTTTTTTCACTTCTTCTATATCACCTGTTTTTAATATTGGTGGTGTTTGGCCTCCTACAGATATTATTGCAATTAGTCCATGGGGTTTACCCTTTTTAAATACTATTTTACTTCTTTCGTCCGGTGCTAGTGTTACCTGGGCCCACCATGCTATTGTTGGTGGTTTTAAAAAAGAGGCTATTCAAGCCTTATTAATTACTTTATTGTTTGCTATTGCTTTTACGGCTATGCAAGCTTTTGAGTATTCTGCAGCTCCTTTTGGAATGTCTGATAGTGTGTATGGTTCAGTTTTCTATATGGCTACAGGCTTTCATGGTTTTCATGTTATTATTGGTACGATTTTTTTAGCTATTTGTACCATTAGATTGTTTTTGGATCATTTTAGTCGTCAACATCATTTTGGATTCGAAGCTGCTGCCTGGTATTGGCATTTTGTTGATGTGGTTTGGTTATTTCTTTTTCTTACAATATATTGGTGGGGTTTTAATCTTACCTCTTAATATTTATTAATGGTCATAAAAAAGCCTAGCAAAGATGATTTAGTTCATTTTTCTTATAGTTGTGTAGTTTCAAAGAAATACCATCAATATGATTTATGGTTTGGAAGCATTGACGAATATAAAGATATAAAGTATTGTAAAAGATATATTGAGAAATATTTATATTTTTGGATTCATTTTTCTTTATTGGAAGGTTTTAGTTTAAACTTTGTTAGACTCTTATGTAACAGTCCATATTTTATAAAATTTTTAAAGTCAGGCTTTTTTAAATACTTCGATTATCATTTTTTATTATCCTTTCATAATAATTATTTTATTTTTGATTTAAAAGATAAACAACGTCTTAAAACTTTTGTTAATCTTTATTTTCAAAATAATTTAAAAAAGCGTTTTGAAAATGATCTTTTTCTTGTAATAATTAAGGCCTTAAATGAACTCTTCTCAAAAGATTTAGGTAAAGCCTTAAAAAATACTCATAGATACCAAGAACAGATTATCCTTAATAATAAACTTTTATTTAATAAATTAAATAAAAAAAAAAAAAAAGTTTTAGAAAATAGACTTCTTTATTTTATACATTTAATTCAAGTGGGTTATTATAAGGTGTCTCTTGGTGATTTTATTGGTTGTAATTACTCTGAAAATCCTTATAGTTCTTTATTAAAATCTAGAGGTTTTGGTACAACCAAAACCTCTAGATTTAATTTAAATTACGCTCATTTAAATAAGAAAAGAGTAGAAAAAATATTTATAGGTTTTCCACAAAAGTCTTTGCACCTTTCTAATAAAAATGTTCAATATTTGATGGCATCTGTTGAAGATGCAAGTAGTTCTAATACTCAATATAAAAGTATAGGTTTATATAAAAACAATAAACTTTGTTCTGAGGGTATTTCAGTTCAAAAGTCTTCTTTTTTAACAACAACAACATTTAAAGATTATAAAATTTTTTTAAAGAGTTTTAATACTTGTTACGTTAAACCCTAAAAGAAAAGCCTATTAATACCTTTTTTAGCTTAAAACTTTAAATTTTTAATATATATGTTTAATAGCCCTTTAGAGCAATTTCAAATACTTCCTCTTTTTAGTTTTGGTGTAAATCTATTTGATTTTTCAATCACTAATGCAATGGTAACAACATGTATTGGTTTAGGCTTTTTTCTTTTTATTTTTTATAGTCTTTTTTCTTATGGATTTACTTCTTTTCCTACGAGATGGCAATTAGTTTTAGAAAATTTATATGTAAATACTGCAGGTTTAATATGGGATAGTGTAGGCCCAGCAGGTCAAAAATACTTTCCATTTGTATTTGTAATATTTAGTTTTATTTTAATTTCTAATCTTTCTGGTCTTGTCCCTTATTCTTTTACTGTAACGAGTCATTTAATTCAAACAATGGTATTAGCTCTGACTGTATTTATTGGAGTAATAATTATTTGTGGTTCGACACATGGTTTTCATATGCTGAGTTTGTTTCTTCCTGGCGGTACATCTATGGCATTGGCTTTTTTGCTTGTTCCTATTGAAATTGTCTCTTATATTTTTAAACCTCTTAGTCTAGCGGTTCGTCTTTTTGCTAATATGATGGCCGGCCATACTTTACTTAAAGTAATTGCTGGTTTTGGTTGGGCAATGATGGGTAGTGGTGGTTTATTGTTGGTAGCTCATATTGTACCATTAGGGGTGCTGGTTATTCTTTTTGGACTTGAGTTAGCTGTTGCTTTAATTCAAGCCTATGTATTTACAATTTTAAGTTGTATCTATATAAATGACGCTATAGTTCTTCATTAATTACAATAACATATTAGAAAGAATATAAGTTTGGTATTATTTTTAATAGCCTTATACCAGCCAGCTCTTATATAGGAAAAATCATTTATAAGTGCTGGGCTCTATACCTTAGGTCAAAATAAACTAATTAGATAGCTTTTTTTAAAGTACTTCTTTTTCTAGCATTTTTAGCTCAGTGGATAGAGCATCGGTCTTCTAAATCGTGGGTCGTAGGTTCGAATCCTATAAAGTGTTACGCATGAAATTTGCTTTAATATTCCAAAATGATACTGCGGCTTTTTTGCCTGAGCTCTTTCTTGCAATTAGTATTTTAGTTGTTTTATTACATGGTAGTTTTTTAGGAGTTACTGCTGCTTCTTTGTATACTTATTTGACACCAAGTATGGTTCGGTTAACCTCCTTAATTTTATTTTTAAGCCTGCTTCTAATAGTTAATAATCCGGTAGGTTCTCAAACCTTATGGAATGCTATTTTTATAACTGACTATATAGGTAGTTGGGCTAAATCTATTGTGGTTTTGGGGTTAATCTTTTGTGTGTCTGTAAGTGAGGCCTATATGTTTTCTGCTCGTTTTAGGGCGTATGAACTTTTTGTTTTTATTCTTGGTATCGCGTTAAGCTTATGCCTATTAATCTCGTCGTACGACCTTCTTTCTATATATTTAAGCATGGAATTTATATCACTTATTTTTTATGTGTTAGCTAGTTGGAAAAAGAATTCATATTTTTCTGCCGAAGCAGGTTTAAAATACTTTATCCTTGGCTCCGTTGCTTCTATATTTTTTTTATTTGGTGCTTCTTTGGTCTATTTTGCATTAGGGACAACCAATTTGGCATCTTTAGCTCTATTGACTGAAAACCTAACTACAGTTTCGCCCTTTATATACTTTGGGTTAATCTTTATGGTATCTGCTCTTTTATTTAAATTAGGTGCCGCACCATATCATATGTGGATAGCTGATGTTTATGAGGGGGCTCCAACCTTTGTAAGCTTAATTTTTGCTGTAGTTCCTAAGGTTGCTTTTTTTGTTGTTGTATTACGTTTGGCATTCACAAGCTTTTGGTCACTCTTTCCTATGTTTTGGGAAGATTTTTTTTGTCTCTGCGGACTATTAAGTCTTTTTATTGGCTGTATTTGTGGTTTAGGAGAAACAAAAATAAAAAGACTTCTTGCTTTTAGTAGTATTGGGCATGTTGGTTTTTTATGTTTGGGTCTAGCTAGTGGCAGCCTTGAAGGACTTCAAGCAGTTTTATTCTATCTAGTAATTTATATGTTGACAGCATCCTTTTTATGGGTCTATGTATTACACTTAGATTTAACATCTACTAGTTCTTTACTTACATTCGCGGATGCTATTGGCTTAGTACGTTCAAATCCTTTTTTAGGTTTTGGTGTTGTATTAATGATTTTTTCATTAGCCGGTATACCTCCATTTGGGGGATTTTTTGCTAAATTAAATATATTTATTGGTTTAGTAGATTCATCTTTTTATATTTTGGCTGTTTTTGCTGTAATTACAAGCGTTATTTCAGCATTTTATTATATAAGGTTAATAAAGATTTTTTATTTTGAAAAAAACCAAAATTGGTTTTTTTTTGCACCCTTAACTAAAGGTGCTTCAATCGTCTTAGTTTTAAGTGGTTTAAGTATTATTTTTTTTATCCTTAGCCCTAATTTTTTTTATTTAGTCTCATATAAGGTGGGCTTAAGTCTTATGTTTTAATATTTAGTTAATGTCATACAGTTTAAATAATAAATATAATATAGATTTTCTTTCTTCTTTTTCGGTTTCTAAATCAGATTTAAGTAATTTTTGTTCGAGATGGTTGTTTTCTACCAACCACAAAGATATTGGTACTTTATACTTAATCTTTGGTGGTTTTTCTGGGGTTTTAGGTACAGCAATGTCTGTTCTTATTAGATTACAATTAGCTAGTCCAGGTAACCAATTTTTAGGTGGCAATCATCAGTTATATAACGTGATTGTAACGGCTCATGCCTTTCTGATGATTTTTTTTATGGTTATGCCTGTTCTTATTGGAGGATTTGGTAATTGGTTTGTACCTTTGATGATTGGTGCTCCTGATATGGCCTTTCCACGTATGAACAATATTAGTTTTTGGTTATTACCACCATCTTTAATCCTCCTTTTAGCTTCTTCTTTAGTAGAATCCGGAGCCGGTACAGGTTGGACGGTTTATCCTCCTTTAAGTGGTATTCAAGCACATTCAGGACCTTCAGTCGACCTAGCAATCTTTAGTTTACATTTATCAGGGGCCGCATCTATTTTAGGTGCTATTAATTTTATTACTACTATTTTTAATATGCGTGCTCCTGGTATGACGATGGATCGCTTACCACTTTTTGTTTGGTCTGTATTAATAACAGCCTTTTTACTTTTGTTATCTCTTCCAGTTTTAGCTGGAGGTATTACGATGCTTTTAACTGATAGAAATTTTAATACTACTTTTTTTGATCCTGCTGGTGGTGGTGATCCTGTATTGTATCAACATTTATTTTGGTTTTTTGGTCATCCTGAAGTATATATTTTAATTTTGCCTGGATTTGGTATAATTAGTCACATATTATCTACTTTTGCTAGAAAGCCTGTTTTTGGTTATTTAGGAATGGTTTATGCGATGCTTTCTATTGGTATCTTGGGCTTTATAGTTTGGGCTCATCATATGTTTACAGTAGGGCTAGATATTGATACCAGAGCATACTTTACAGCAGCAACTATGATTATTGCTGTACCTACTGGTATTAAAATATTTAGTTGGATTGCTACTCTATGGGGTGGGTCTATTCGTTTGAAGACACCAATGTTATTTTCAATTGGTTTTCTTTTCCTTTTTACGGTTGGTGGTTTAACTGGGGTCGTATTAGCAAATTCAGGTATTGATATCGCGTTACATGACACTTATTATGTGGTGGCTCATTTTCATTATGTTTTAAGTATGGGAGCAGCCTTTACAATGTTTGCAGCCTTTTATTTTTGGATTGGTAAAATGACTGGATTGGCTTATCCTGAGGTATTAGGTCAAATTCATTTTTGGCTTATGTTTATAGGGGTTAATTTAACCTTTTTCCCAATGCACTTTTTAGGGCTTGCTGGTATGCCGAGACGTATTCCAGATTATCCTGACTCATATGCTGGCTGGAATGGTTTAGCCTCATTTGGTTCTATTTTATCTTCTTTAGCCTCATTGTTTTTTTTTGTTGTTGTGTATATTACACTTACAAAAGGTTCTGTTGAGGAAGCTAATCCTTGGGTAAAGGGTAGGGGTTTAGCCTTTCCCGCCTTACCTCGTATAGGTGGAAAATAAAGTAGGTTTTTTTGATTTTTTTTGGTAGTTGAAGGCTTTCTCTTAAACAACCTGTACTTTTAAAATCTTACTTGTAGGGTGTTAAAATTTGAGGGGTGGTTGTTTTCCGGGCCTGTAACTCAGTGGGAGAGTGTACGCCTGATAAGCGTAAAGTCGATCGTTCAATTCGCTCCAGGCCCAATTAATGTCTGGTTCTTTAATCGTGTATGCTAAAAGTCTTACTAAGCTTTTACCTGTCCAAACATTTCAAGTATCTGGGCATGAGATTGTTATTAGTGTATCCAAAAAACATTTGTTGGCTACATTAACTTTTTTACATCATCATACTAATAGTAATTTTCAAATGCTTACATCGATTTCAGGGGTAGATTATCCTGAAAGGGAAGAACGTTTTGAGATTGTTTATGACCTTTTAAATCTTAGAGCAAATTCTAGGCTTAGGATTAAAACCTATACTGACGAAATAAATCCATTGCCGTCTGTTGTGAGTCTTTTTCCTTCTGCTAATTGGTGGGAAAGAGAAATTTGGGATTTATTTGGTGTTTTTTTTTCTAATCATCCTGATCTACGTAGAATTCTTACAGATTATGGGTTTGAGGGCCATCCTCTTAGAAAGGATTTTCCTTTAAGTGGTTATTTTGAATTACGTTATGATGAAGATCAAAGAGTTGTTGTTTGTGAAGCTATTGAGTTAAGTCAAGAATTTAGGTCTTTTAATTTTCATATACCTTGGGCACAAAACACTATATCGAGTTAATGTCAAGATTAAACTTAAACTCTATAATTAGTTGGATAGATTCACATATCATTGACTATCCTACAGCTATAAATTTAAATTATAACTGGAGTTTTGGATCATCGGCTGGCTTTTGTCTTGTTATTCAAATCTTAAGTGGTGCCTTTCTAGCAATGCATTATGCGGGAGAAACTCATTATGCTTTTTCAAGTATAGAACACATTATGCGTGATGTTAAAAGTGGGTGGTTAATTCGTTATATGCATGCAAATGGTGCTTCATTTTTTTTCATTGTTGTTTATGCACATATTTTTAGGGGGTTATATTATGGATCTTATATGGAACCTCGACAGCAACTTTGGTGGTCAGGAGCTGCCATTTATGTTTTAATGATGGCTACTGCATTTATTGGTTATGTTTTACCTTGGGGTCAGATGAGTTTCTGGGGTGCTACTGTTATTACAAGTTTGTTTTCGATTTTTCCTTTTATAGGTAAAGAGGTAGTTATGTGGCTCTGGGGAGGATTTACGGTAGGTAATCCAACCTTAAATCGTTTTTTTAGTTTACACTATTTATTACCCTTTATAATAACTGGTTTAGTTTTTGTTCATTTAGGTTTATTACATAAAGACGGATCTAATAATCCTTTAGGTATTAAAACAAAAACGGCAAATGTTAATTTTTATCCTTACATCTATGTAAAAGATTTGGTATCCTTTTTTGTTCTTTTATCTGTTTTATCTTTTGTTATTTTTTATTTTCCTAACAGTTTAGGCGATCCAGATAATTACTTAGAGGCGGATCCATATGGTACTCCAGCTCATATTGTACCTGAATGGTACTTTTTACCCTTTTACGCTATATTGAGAGTAATTCCTAATAAGGTAGGTGGTATTTTGACTATGGGTGGTGCTATTTTGATTATATTTTTATATCCACTTTTAAATACCTCTATATTGCGTAGTGCAAATTTTCGACCAATATATGCTGTAGTATTTTGGCTTTTTGTAGCTGATTTCTTTTTACTTGCGTGGTCAGGTACTACTCCGGTAGATGATTATTTTAAAGTTATTGGTGCTATAGTGGCGATTGGATATTTTGCTTTTTTTGTATTTGGTGGTCTATTTGTTGGTTGGTTAGAAAAGATTCTTGCTTTTCGCAAATTATCTAACTAGGTTAGTATAACGATTAATAAACT